GAGGTGCTAAATAATTTCTTTCTTCCTTTACTTGTTCTTTGTTGATTTGTTGATGTAAAAGAATGTCCTATTCAATCTTAAAATAATATATTTCTCGCCATTATGAGTTTAGGGCTAGAAACGAGGATCAGGTAAAATGTGAATCTGATAAGGTAGTTTCTAATAATTCATGAAATTTATTAGAATATTCCCACAATTGTAAGTAGATGTGAGATCTAAAAATCTTTGTTATTCATATTCATAGTATTAGATATTAGAAGCGCTTTTTGTTGAAATCTTCTTTTTTTTTTTTTTTTGGAATTTGTTAACCGTCTAGTAACAATTAAGAATAGAAATTAGAAGTTCTAATTTTATTTGAGAAACGAAAAAGAACAAAGAATGGAATAATTGGAATCACTAATGCATACATTGTTGTATTAGATATTAGATTAGATCGAAACTGAAGGTTCTTTATTGACTAACTACAAAGATGCGGATTTTCTAATATGGAAAGATACAAAATAGAACTTCTAAAGCAAAAGAGAATAGAAATGACTAGTCTTATAATATAGTTGAACCAAAACACCTATTTTTTTGGAGTGATCATCTGATAACTTTTTGTTCTCATTCATTCAAAATAAAATATTATTTATATTATATGAGTGAACCTATTACGGAATCTAATTAGTTAAAATGAAATTAAAATTATTCTAAGATTACTGTTCGCTATAAAATAGAAAATAGATTCGATACAATAAAAAAAAATGAGAAAAATAGGAATAATTTTCTAATTTGATTCCATAATGATTCGAAAAGAGTTTCATTTTCATTTTAAAAACGAAATTACACGACCCAGTTCTTATTATTCGTTTATAAGTTGAGTTGAAAAATGATCCAAGAATGCATTCGCTGATTGCAAACGTGGTATCGGTAGATGTTACAGATGATGAATCAATTTATTTTTATACAGTTGTGACTTTTTCCTTCTTAGTGCTGTCTATAATGATAGATGAATCAAAAACTTTCAATTGGTATTTTTGTTTCTCTCCTATTTTGCAAAAAAGTAAACTCAGGTAAGTACTTTTTTATAAACATATGTATAAAAAGAACATATTTCATTTAGCTCCTTAATGCCTACCATAACTAGTTATTTCGGTTTTCTACTAACGGCTTTAACTATAACCTCAGCTCTATTTATTGGTCTGAGCAAGATACGACTTATTTGAAATTAAGTGCACAATTCATAAAAGTCAATCTTTCCGCAAACTTCTGCGTATTTCTAGTTACTTACCGTGTCAATTGCCAATTATTGGTCATTGAGATTCATGGTAATTCGGATTAATATTTAGGTATAGATATTACCTCTTTTTTTCTCCTTTCAAACAAATTGAAATGATTGAAGTTTTTCTATTTGGAATCGTGTTAGGCCTAATTCCTATTACTTTGGCTGGATTATTTGTAACTGCATATTTACAATACAGGCGTGGCGATCAGTTGGACCTTTGATTAATTAACATCTCTTTTTTTTTATTGACCTCCTCCTTTCTTTAATATCCAGGAGGTCAAATTAAGATTCCTGTTCCAGTTAGTGTTTCAGTCGAATTCGATCGAAGAAGATCTGAATCACGCTCTGTAGGATTTGAACCTACGACATCGGGTTTTGGAGACCCACGTTCTACCGAACTGAACTAAGAGCGCTTTTTTTTTCTCATAAAATAGAAGACTGTAAAGAAAAGGATTGGCCCCAATACATCTTGTATGCATACACTATATGGTATCATAAGAATGATAGATTCTATATGATATGTCCAATGTGAATTGATCTCAAAAATCCCTCATTACTGCTCAAAAGAGCAGTAATAGGTAGGGATGACAGGATTTGAACCCGTGACATTTTGTACCCAAAACAAACGCGCTACCAAGCTGCGCTACATCCCTTCCATTGGTCTACAGTGTCATTGTAGAGAATTCCTGTCTTGTTTTCCACATCGTTATCGCCTCTATTAAAACCTAGAATTTTTATGTCCATTTCGTCTTTTTGGTCTCATTTAACATATAATAATAGTAAAAAACTTCTATCTATATGAAATATGGAACGGAACCCCTAGGAAAAATAAATGAGTTGGCAATATTGGGGAAGAAAAGGACGTTTTTTTCTGTATAAAAAAAAAGTAAATCTTTTTATTGGATGATTGTACATTTCAATATGTATTATTTTCTGTATTACAAATTACAAATAAAATGAAGGAGTTTTTTCAATGAGAGATCTACAAACATACCTTTCTGTGGCACCGGTACTAAGTACTCTATGGTTCGTTTCTTTGGCAGGTTTATTGATAGAGATTAATCGTTTTTTCCCGGATGCGTTGACGTTCCCCTTTTTTTCATTCTAGTTATTGAAGTGGGAAGGAATAAAGAAGATTAGAGATAAAATGAAATAGCAGCCCCCCCTCTTTTCTCTTTTTTCCCTTTTTAGAATTAGAATAAGGGAGGAAAGAGAAAGAATAAAAGTGCAGTCAACGGCTGGGAGATTGGGGTTCAGGTTGGAATTAAATTAATATGAAATTTCTCTGTATTAAATTTCTATGAAAGTCGAATAGAAACTCTGGTTCTAGGGAAAGAGTATTATACAAGATACTTCTATGAAATACTGTACTGTGATTTGAAATATAGTTTAGAAATCTTTCTATCTTATTTCCTATATTGGTTGTAGTGAAATCTTGCATAAGAAGATAGCAAGTTACAAATTCTATTTTTTTACTTCCTTTCTTCTTTTTCGTTTCGGATTGAAAGAGGAAGAGTTGAGTAAATGAAAAATCCAAAGGAGGTTCATGGCCAAGGGTAAAGATGTGCGAATACCGGTTCTTTTGGAATGTACCGCTTGTGTTCGAAACGGTGTTAATAAGGAATCAACGGGCATTTCCAGATATATTACTCAAAAGAACCGGCACAATACGCCTAATCGATTGGAGTTGCTAAAATTCTGTCCATATTGTAACAAACATACGATTCACGGGGAGATAAAGAAATAGATCGAAGCGAGTACCTGCGCTCTTATCTTACAAGGAAAGGGAAAAAATGACATTATATATATAACATATTTAACATAGTTAAAGTTAAAGATAATTATAAACAAACTAAATCCTATTTATTTATTCTAATTAGAGATACGGCTGAAATAGGATTTTAGGGATAAGAAATAAACTAACCAAACCATGGATAAATCCAAGCGAACTTTTATTAAATCCAAGCGATCTTTTCGTAGGCGTTTGCCCCCGATCCAATCGGGGGATCGAATTGATTATAAAAACATGAGTTTAATTAGTCGATTTATTAGTGAACAGGGAAAAATATTATCTAGACGAGTGAATAGATTGACCTTGAAACAACAACGATTAATTACTATTGCTATAAAACAAGCTCGTATTTTATCTTTGTTACCTTTTCTTAATAATGAGAAACAATTTGAAAGAACCGAGTCGACCACTAGAACTCCTAGTCTTAGAGCCAGAAAAAGATAGGTTTACTCTTTCTTCACTTGAATTCAAATCCCCATCCGAACTCAAAAGCGGATTGGTCTTTTGTTGGAAAAATCCAAGAATCCGAATTGAATTCTCGTGTCGTAAGAAAAAAAATAATAATCTGGGAAGAATAAATTTTTTTATTGAACGTGTTGATTCATATTTATTTTGACTACTTTCTCATATTTTATCATATTCTATTCATTCATTTTTATTCGACCTTCCCGGAGTTCATTCTCCGGGCAACTCCGTTTAACCGGTGGATTCCTTCCAACTTACTTCTTTTATGATCTCATTGGAAATCATATAAAGACAATTCCTATTTGAGATAGCTATTTGTGCAAGTATTTTACGATTAAGAAGCAACTGTCTTTTGTACAGATCATTTATTAACCTACTATAACTATAGCATACCCCCCTTTCACGAATTGCTGCATTTATTCGAGTGATCCACAAACGACGAAAATTAATTTTTTGCTTATCCCTATCCCGATGAGCCGAAACCAAAGCTCTTATTTTTTGTTGAGTAATAGTTCGAGTAAGTCTTGAATGAGCCCCCCGAAAGCTTGATGCAAATAAACGAATTTTTGTTCTACGTCTCCGAGCGATATATCCCCGTCTAATTCTGGTCATTGAATAAATGAAACTTTAACGAATAACTAATAGATTTCCTTTCTTTCAGTTATTCTTTTGCCCCTTTCCTAGTATATTAATAACAAAACGGATTTTTCCAATGTATAAACTAAAAATTCCAATGGCTTTGGCTACTATAACCTTCCCAACCACGATTTTTTCTAGGCATTTCACCTCGAAATACGATATACTAGGTATTAAAAAAAAATAGCATGATAAATAAATAGTGGATTCCATCGTTTCTATGGTTACTTCTTAAACGGTGAGGTCTTCTCTATACACCGGAGCCTTTACTTCATTTAATCAATGTTATTGCTAACTTGTATAGTTCACATTCTTCGGCTCTACCCAGAAATTCTCCAGTAATAGGTCTTTCACAACGAGCTCTACCTATACAGTAACGGTATTTAATTATGAAAGTTGGCTGGGTAGCTGACCTTGTTAGTCCGTTCTTGCAAGAGGGGTCTATGTTAACTAAGATTTCCTCCGCTTAATGGATAACCATTTGCTACCAATGGAGAATTGCTTCTCATCTTAAATTGAGGTGAGTGTTTTTACACCAATAGAAACCATAAATTTCATACAAAATAAAAGGAATATGATCAATTATCCTTCTTTTTAGATAATAAAAAAGAAATGTAGTTCATTTTTCCGTTCTATCCTATTTGATCATTTTTATTTGAACATTGTTCTCTTTCCTTTGTTCTAGTTCATGATCTGAACGAGTCGCACATACACCCTAGTACATGTTCCTCGACGCTGAGGGCATCCCCGAAGCGCGGGGGATTTTGTGACATTTCTAATTGGCTGTCTTGTATTTCTAATAAGTTGTTTAATCGTTGGCATGTTGAATCATATACATAATGGGCTGGTTTAGATCGATCCTAACCGGATGATTATGAATTACTTTTATTCAGACGCGAAATCCAGGCTATTGTCATTCAACCGCTACAAGATCAACAATTCCATAAGCTTGGGCCTCTGTTGCTGACATAAAAACATCTCTTTCCATGTCTTCGGATACAACCCATAAGGGTTTGCCCGTTCTTTGTACATAAACCCTTGTCAGGGTTTCACGTAGTTTCAGTAGTTCTCCCACTTCCAGGATGAATTCTCCCGTTGCTACTTCAGAAAAAGAACCAGCAGGTTGATGGATCATTACCCTGATGATATAAGATAATAAAAGGTTTCTCTAGATGAGGGGAAGATAAAAGAAAGTAATAAAAGAATAACAAGAAAAAAAAAAAAAAAGATAGAATCGAACAACCGTACGGGCATTATGCATTGCATACGGCTCTACAATCAAATTGACCCTTACCTAAAAAAATAGGATCGATCAGACCCCGATAGGTAAATGATCAACTTACCACCCTTCCTTTCGGAGGAATTCAAAAATACTATGATGGCTCCGTTGCTTTATATATTTATTATATTTTTTTGTCTGTGATTTGTCTGTTATTCAGCAATCCCAAAGTTGCTTTTTTGTTTGATCAAATAAACTAAGGAAAAAAGAATCTTGTTTTTTTTCGCTCTATACTCTCTAAACTATAAATATTCTTAAGAGACCTCTGGTGTGAAAAAAAGTTTGTGACGCTGAACTGGACTTCCGATAATAAAATAGGAAATAACTTTTTCTCATATTACTCTCTCGATACATAATCTAATCTAATGTTTCGAAAACAAAATTGATTATATCGAATTCAAAGTGCCATGCTATTATTACTTAATATTCATATTTCATATGGCGAAGGCATAGTCTTCTTTTTTCTGTCAAATAAAAGCCTCATTGGCGCCAAGCGTGAGGGAATGCTAAACGTTTGGTAATTTCTCCTCCGACCAGGATAAAAGATCCCATTGAAGCGGCTGAGCCCATGCATATTGTATGTACATCTGGTAGCACAAATTGCATAGTATCATAAAGAGCCACCCCCGGTATTACCCATCCGCCAGGAGAGTTTATAAACAAATACAGATCTTTAGTATCATCCTCGATACTAAGATATATCATAAGACCAATAAGTTGATTTGAGATCTCGCTATCAACCTCTTGACCTAAAAAAAGTAATCTTTCTCGATAAAGTCGGTTGATTAGGGTCAAATTGTATCCCCCAGGAACCGTACAGGCGCCTTTTGACGCATACGGTTCAAAAAAAAAAGAGAATCAATGTGTAGATTCCAATACTTTTTCTTTTTTCATAGCAATAGCAATAATATAACTTATATATAAGCAATAACTTATAATAAAAGGATTTTCTTTTATTTTTCACGAAACATGAGTTTGTGTTCCCCTTATATTTATTATATATATATATATTTAATTTATATTTATAACGTATAATATAAAATAAACTTATTCAATTAACTTTTCATTGATGGATTGTTTCATCGAGATTCAATCCAAATCACGATGTCATTTTCTTGTTCTTAAATGGGCCTCTTTAATCTTTTTAGGTTTATGCTCTACTCCGGGTAAAGATCCGCCCGATTTTGATTTGCACATATAGTACAAATGCTCCCATTACCACTTCTTTTTGTTATCCCTTCTTTTTTTTTTTCAATTCACGCATTCCGTAAAATAGTTGACGGCTTCATGCATATTACTCGATTGATTGATTAACATAAGAGTTTGAAATAACTTCTACTTACAAAAAAGTATTTTTTTAAGAATAGGAAATAGGAATCCTTTATGATATAGACTACTTGGTTTTTTTAAACGGAGCCTGGATACTTCAATGTAGTAGTCCAACTAAGCCAACCATAAATTCTTCTAATTTAGAATAGTAATAATAATTTGAATCCCCCCCAAAAATGGATCTAATTGCACTTCACGCTCCAAATTTTTGATGATTCAATGAATCTTTCGTGGGCGAAACAGAGGATATCTCGATTGGGGAGAAAACGGGAAAATCCCATATGACCCAATATATCTGACAAGTCGCACTATATGTCAACCCAAGATGCATCTTCCTCTCCAGGACTTCGAAAAGGTACTTTTGGAACACCAATAGGCATTAAATGAAAGAAAAAAGAACTAAGTACTATATTTTACTTTGATGTGGAAACGTAACAAAGCCTTTATTATCTTTAGAATTAAATTATTGTACTTTATTCTACTCTAACTCTAATTTTATTCATAAAATTAGAAAAATTTATAAAGAAAGTAAGAAAAAAAAGGGAAAATTATTACGAATAGTGTCCTCTAATGATGAACAAGTATGGGCACATTCGCTCATAGAAAATGGCATTAACCTCCCCATTGCGTATTGGTACTTATCGAGTATAGAATAAATCTGCTTCTCTGTGTTCCTACGAACAAAACTGTTCCATTATTACCAACAGAATAGAACAAATATGAACCCTTACGTTG